AATTTTCTAGCATTTGACCCCGTACCACCGAAAGGTTTGGTCGCATACTTGAAAAATAACCCAAAAAATCAAGGGAATGCTTGGATAATTGGTTTATATAAATCCTTCCTGGTTGAGACCACACATAAGAATGACATTGCCATAAATTGACAAGATAATATTTCCACTTATTCATCAGAAGAGGGGTATCCTTCGAAGACAGAATAGATTTTCCTTGATATCTAACATAATGCATAAAAGGATCCTTGAAGAACCATAAGATGGCGGCCGGAAAATCATTAACGAAGACTTCTTCTACAGGATATTTTTTTTTTTCATAGAAATGTATTCGCTCAAAAAAGATACCAGAAGAGGTTAATCGTAAATGAGAAGATTGATTACGAAGAAAAAGTAAAATGGATTCGTATTCACATACATGAGAATTATATAGGAGCAAGAATAATCGTGGATTACTTTTTGAAAAAATAATTTTTTTTGGAGTAATAAGACTATTCCAATTATAATACTCGTGAAGAAAGAGTCGTAATAAATGTAAAGAAGAGGGATCTTTCACCCAATAGCGAAGGGTTTGAACCAAGATTTCCAGATGAATGGGGTAGGGTATTAGTACATCTGATACATAATTTAAATGTGGGAATTTGTCCTCTAAAAAAGGAAATATTGAATGAATTGATCGTAAATTATAAGATTTTACGATTTCTGTCGCCTCTAAGGAAGATACTAATCGTAGGGAAAACGGAATTTCCACAATGACTGCAAATCCCTCCGACATCATTTGAGAATACAAATTTTTGTTGTACCCAAAAAATTTTTTTTGGTTAGAATCATTAGCGGAAATTATCAAATGATTCTGTTGATACATTCGACTAATTAAACGTTTTATAATTAGTAAACTATATTTAGTGTCATAACCTCCATTATCCAACAAAATAGATCTATTTAAACCATGATCATGAGCAAGTGCATAAATATACTCCCGAAAGATAAGTGGGTATAGGAAGTCATGTTGCTGATATCTATCTAGTTCTAAATATCCTTGAAATTCTTCCATTTTTAATGTGAACAAGAAAAGAAATAGGTGATTTATTGGGTTATCAAATGATACATAGTACGATACAGTCAAAACAAGGTATTATAGTAAGAAAATACCTCGGAACAAGTAAGACTCATCAACAGACTCTCTAGCCTCTCTTTTTCCATCTAATTGATTTATGTTCATTCTAGAGTAACAAGATGGTTAGAAGTCCTTTATTTTTTCAATCCAATCGCTCTTTTGATTTTGAAAAATCTTTATCAATATACTGCCTTCTTCTACACATTTATCTCTACCCCATAATGGGTAATAGCTAATAATTAGGACTCATAAGAAATTTATAATCCACTCATGGGAAAAGTTTTTCCCGTATTAAGCACTAATATATTTTTAACGTCTAATTAGATCGGGTAATCATTCAAAAATTAAGAACAGAAGCTCATTACTTTTTGTTTCCCTATAATTGGAACCGTAGTAGGGCTCTACCCATTTATTCACTCGACCAAATTCATTTTTTTTATTACACGACAAGAATTCAAACAATTTTAATAAGGTTTTGGACCTATTCGGTAAGAATGAAATATTCTTAGAATTATCCATTGATACGACATGCTGCTTTTTCCATTCATTCCTTTCAGGATCAGTCGTGGTCTTACAAACTCTACCGATGGTATGGACGAATCTTTTGCTTCATACAAATGTGTAAAAGATGCTAGCCGCACTTAAAAGCCGAGTACTCTACCGTTGAGTTAGCAACCCAAATAAAATAATTAGAATGTGTAGATACAATCGGAATCTCAATAAAAAAAAGATTGAATTGCACAACGCAATCCAAACCAATCAAAACATTAAAATAGCACAAATTTTTAAAATTCTAATTGATTAGATTCTGAACATAATAAAAATGAACAGATCCGATGAAAAAATTCTCAGATAAAAATAGGGATAAAGTAAAATATTTATAAATACATCCATTAATTCTATAGTATATATAGATTTTATTGAGTTTAATCTTAATCAAAAAAAGACTTCTTGTATCACAGAAAATACAAGAACCCATTATTTGAATGAAATAAAAGCTATGGGACGGAGATATAAATGGATCCTTTTATCCACGATCGGATTATATTTATTTGATACACTGTTGTCAATATGAATGTTGAGAAAAGAATACAAAAGAAAAAACAATTTATAAATCTAACTAACAATTCCAATTTCAATCAATTAGTTTCAATCAATTAGACAATTAGAATTATAAGAAAAAATAAGAAAAAAAAAAAAAAAACTAAGGACTTGTGTTGGATTGGCACTATATATAATATTTCTATACAACACAACATTGATACAATATTGGTGGAAAAAAAAATTAAGTAAAAAATGAGGTTTATTCACTAAAATAAGCAAGTGAAATCCTTTGTGTTTTTTTATTTGTTCCTTAACTCATTGACAGTAATCTCAAAATTTTATATTTCTAGACCCGATTACTTCATTTATTTATTCACTTAATCTTTTTCTATCTATTTTATATATATCAATAAAATTTATATCAATAAAATATAAATAGATTTTTGTCGTTATAAAAGACACTCTTTTATAGTAACAATAATAAATTTAGTATGATATAAATAGAACAAAAGAGGAAATAGCAAAGAAACAAAAAGGTTATACAAGGCTATATACAAATCATCCACATTTTTTTTATTTCATTAATTGAATTTTATTTGTTGATTAGGGCGAAGTTCCGTAAAAACCCCCGCCCTTTTTGAAATATCATGAACAGTTCCTGTAGGTTGAGCACCTTTTTCAAGGAAATATAGAATAGCAGGAACATTTAAATAGATTTGATTCTTTATCGGGTCATAAAAACCCACTTTACGAAGATCTCTTCCCTCTCGTCGGGATCGAACATCAATTGCAACGATTCGATAAATGGCTCATTGGGATAGATGAACAATACTCCCCCCCCCCCTAGAAACGTATAAGAAGTTTTCTCCTCGTACGGCTCGAGAAAATTCTAAATTATGTCTATGTATAGAATCATAATAACAAATAGATCCATAAAATCATCAAATTCATTATATTATTGATTTTAGTTTAAATACTTTTTCTTAGTCTTCCCCCCCCCCCCAAAAAAAAAATTATTTGTATCCTCATAACTCAAGTTGAATAACTCTCAAATAACTCAAAAGAAACCTTTTAGGTATTAAATTTATTGAGTGGTCTCTAACCCTTTTTGTCTGTCTCCTTTAGAATCTATTTTGATTCTTAAATATGATCTGGTTGTTGAGACAATTGAAAACGGTATTTCCTTGTTCCAGGATCTTTATCTTTGCCTTGAATCATTGGGTTTAGACATTACTTCGGTGATCTTTAAATCGTTTCAAAACGGCAGCAACATACCATTTTTTGTGATTTCCTTTCTATCAAAGAATCGTATGAATGGTTGATTCCTACGTAATACACTTTACTTTTGATTTGATCAAAAGAGTTTTACCAATTCCAACAAAATTAACTTTTAAATTTTATCGAATTGGATCCTTTAGATTTATATATCTAAAATATACTTACGAAGTTGTTCCAATTTATTGATCGATACTAACCTTAGATTCTTGCCCTTGAGAAATTAATCAATACGTTCTACTCGAGCTCCATCGTGTACTATTTACATGGCAACACTCTCAAAAATGAGGGTTCCAGTGGAACAGAACAAATGATGTCGAGCCAAGAGCACTTTCGTTCCTATATAATATAATATAAAAAAGTGGTGGATGTAAGAATCCACAGCTGATCATGTCCTTCAAGTCGCACGTTGCTTTCTGCCACATCGTTTTAAACGAAGTTTTACCATAACATTCCTTCAGTTTGGAACCAGTATGTAATTGATTCAATTATGGAATCGTGAATAATCATCGGTTCGGTCGGTACATAATAATCTATACTTTTTTCTTCTATATGAAGAATGGATAATGTATGACGAAGTCTCAACAAGAATTCAATCAATTTAACCCCATTGTTTATAATTTTTTTTTAATTATAACTAACATAACATGAATAAATAAACACGAATAAACAAGTTATTTTGAATCTCTATCTTCAAGTAACGTGATAGGATAAATTCAACAATTTCACACTTCTTAGAGTACCAAGAACTCATAAGAAATCATTAAAAAGATTTAATTGATTGAATAGTTTCCTACCCTATATCATTATTTGCATAAGGTTTTACAGTAAGTACCATTCGCTTTTTATCATCATTAAGAGAAAGATAAATCCATATTGGATTAAACCATCAATGATTAATAAAAAAAAAAGACTGATGTAAGGAAAGATTGAAGATTTAGGTTGTTATTTTTTCGTATTTCATATTGTAAAATCAGTAATATTTAACAAATAAAAATTTCGTTTCATATGCGTGTTATTTGAACTCGATTAAATTTGTGAAAAAGATATGATTAATAATAAAAAAAAAAAAAAAGAAATAAGAATCACATTCTATAACAATATTATACTCTTAAACGGAAGACTGGTCGAAAAGATAATCTTTATTTTGATATATTTTATTATGATATAGATTATGATATAGATATATATTTTATTTTTTATTATAGATTAATAAAATGATCGTGGGTCAGGTATGTTCTGGGACGGAAGGATTCGAACCTCCGAATAGCGGGACCAAAACCCGTTGCCTTACCACTTGGCCACGCCCCATTTCTAGTCGACACTAATAAACACTAATATTGGTACTGGTTGTTCGTCAACTCAAGTCTAAATATCTATTATCTATAAAATAGATTACTAGAATTTTTATACATGTAGACGTAGAATTAAACAGAATTTATTGATCATTACATAGAATTCAATTAAGATATTGTATGAAAGTATGGTTTATTCTATTCTCTTTTGATTTGAGAATTGAAGGATTTTTGATTGGGTGAGTTCAAATCAAAGAAAGTTTTTTGGTCTATCTTATTTTCTTTTTATTCATTTTTCTTTTCTATGAATAATAACATATTTATAATAATAAAATAATAAAAAACTCAATTTATTAATAACTCAATCAAAATAAATAAAATACAATTATCCTCAAGAACAAAATGTTTGTTATGCTTAATATATTTAGTTTGATCTGTATCTGTCTTAATTCTGCTCTTTATTCAAGTAGTTTTTTCGTCGCCAAATTGCCCGAGGCCTACGCTTTTTTAAATCCAATCGTAGATTTTATGCCAGTAATACCCCTGTTTTTTTTTCTCTTAGCCTTTGTTTGGCAAGCTGCTGTAAGTTTTCGATGATATCTTTAATTTAATAATGTCTAGACAAATTCATGATTTATTGAAAAAAAAAAAAATTCAAAGAAAAGAATTGATAAGATCAGATAAGTCTTACACCCTCAATTCAAATATTGAAATTCTTGTACAACCGCGAAAAATCTGGATCACCCCACTTTATTTCTTGGTGTCAAAATAAAAAATCAAAATAGTAGGGTATGCGGTATAAAAACGGAGAATCTATTCTCTTTTTTACTAAAAAAAATCTTGGAGATTATGTAATGCTTACTCTCAAACTATTTGTTTACACGGTAGTGATATTCTTTGTTTCTCTCTTTATTTTCGGATTCCTGTCTAATGATCCAGGACGTAATCCTGGACGTGAAGAATAAAAGATAAGGTTTTTGTTTTCCTTGCTTGATTTTTAAATGTTCTTAGTAGGATTTTATCTATTACACATTTTTAACTATTAAAAATAAAAAGAGCTCGCGAAAAATTCGAAAGAAAATACCAAGTCATCAACAAAAACGGAAAGAGAGGGATTCGAACCCTCGGTACGAAAAACTCGTACAACGGATTAGCAATCCGACGCTTTAGTCCACTCAGCCATCTCTCCTCCCAATTGAAAAAGGATAATACTATGTTACATTATAAAAAATAAGGATTGAAAGAGCCCTTCATAATATTTTTTTTTCATCCGAGAGTGCTTTTTAGTTCCACGGCCCGGCTAAGTACTGACCAGGCCGGGCCCGCCATTTATTGTTCCAACGAATCATAAATAATTTTTTTTATTTGAAAACTAAAATACTTGCTTGTTATTACGATTGGAAACATAAAAACTCTTTTGATTTCTATGATATAGAATCAAATGATATCGAATCAAAGTGTCGTTTCTTGTCTTAATTCTTAATTTTTTATATTTATTCTTTATTTTCTTTATTCCTTTTATTTTAGTAAAGTAAATAAATAACAAAAAGGGAGCTGTGGATTCTTGCACAATACATTTTCATGTATGTTATGGCTTAAGTAGTTTTGTCGAGACGTCTAGGTCAAAAACCTCCGGCAAAAAAACACTTGTTATTTAGTTTTAGTTATTGAAATTTAATGAATTCTCTTTTCCGAATCTCATTGGGTTCTCTGATACAACACGTAAACGCTCTAATTTTCATGATTATTTTATGATCCTATCCTTTCTTTTTACTCTTTTAACTTTTTATTACGACCCATTTTCTTGTTCGACAAAAGGTTCATTTATATACAATAATCGGATTGTAGCGGGTATAGTTTAGTGGTAAAAGTGTGATTCGTTCTATAATCCTTTATATAGTTAAGGGGTCTTTCGGTTTGATTAATATTTCATTCCGACCAAAAACTTTATTTCTTAAAAGGATTTAATCCTTTACCTCTCAATGAAAAATTCGAGGAAGAATATACATTCTCGTGATTTGTATCCAAGAATCAATTAAAAATTGAAAAATTGGATTATGAGATTACGAAACATAATTTTTTTTTTTATTAGATCAATACTTCTAATTGAATAAGTATGAGTAAAGGATCCATGGATAAAGATAGAAAGTGGCTTTCTAATCGTAACTAAATCTTTAATTTGGAATTTGTATTACGGAAATTGAAGCAAAATGGCTATTAAACAATGACTTTGGTTTACTAGAGACATCGACAAATTTTTTTAGCTCGGTAGAAACAAAATGCTTTTCCTAAGGATTCTCTCACATAGAAATAGAGAACGAAGTAACTAGAAAGGTTGTTATAATCCCCCTCTTTTCTATAGGGATCGTCTAGAAAGCGGGTTGTTCTGAATACATTCAGACAGAAAAGCTGACATAGATGTTATGGGTGGAATTTTTTTTTTCGTTCATGTCTTAATATAGGAATTTATACATCTTCCATAAAGGAGCCGAATGAAACCAAAGTTTCACGTTCAGTTTTGAATTAGAGACGTTAAAAATGATGAATCAACGTCGACTATAACCCCTAGCCTTCCAAGCTAACGATGCGGGTTCGATTCCCGCTACCCGCTTTTACTTTATTTTTTTTATTAAATTAATAAGAAATAAGAAAAAAATAGAATTAAATATTTTGAGATTTTTCTTATTTTATAAAAAATTTTATGAATATAATTAATGTAATGCATCATTGACTTGAATACGGAATTCCCGGAATTGGTTCAACTATTTTTCC